AGCAATTCCCCAATCCTAACGAAGTAGTTCCTCCGGAATCCAATGAACAACAACGATTACTTAGGATCAGCTTGCAAATTTGTGGCACCGTAGTAGAATCATTACCAATGGCACGCTGTGCGCCTAAGTGCGAAAAGACAGTGCAAGCTTTGTTATGCCGAAACCTAAATGTTAAGTCAGCAACACTTCCAAATGCCACTTCTTCCCGTCGCATCCGTCTTCAGGACGATCTAGTCACAGGTTTTCACTTCTTAGTGAGTGAAAGATTTGTCCCCGGGTGTACGTTGAAAGCTTCTATAGTAGAACTCATTCGAGAGGGCTTGGTGGTCTTAAGAACGGTTCGGGTGGGGGGTTCTCTTAAGAATAAAGAAGACGAATAGAATCTAATTCATGTTCATGCTAACAGAAGAGCGGATCCAATACCAAGACGACTTCTTTCTCAGGAAGTGCAGCAAGTACTTGAGGAATTTTGGGATATCATGCCCCACGAGTGAGTTGCCAAGTGCCCCCTAGGAGGGCAGTCTACCACAAGATCGAGTTGGAGCCTGGAGCCAAACCCCCTTACTTAGACTGGGGCTAGACTTTTCTCTGAGCCAGGGTAGCAAAGCTAGCTCTTCGTATCATTGGCATTGGACAGGTGAACCTGGCTACACAACAACTGTGACTCTAGCAGAGGATCTAGTTCCACACCAATCTGCTTATATAACACTATTGTAGCTGTAGCAGCTCCTCGCGAATGAAAATAGATTAAAAAAGAGTATATTAATATATACATATAGGTATTATATGAATAATATACTGAATCGTGGGATTTTTTGACATTTTATCTAATCTAGTAGGAATTTTTATATCTTGTTTGAATATTTTTCATATATAATGAAACATATTTAACTAACGTCTACGGAAGAGTAGCACAAAGAGAGATTTTATTATGAAGGTTTTTTAGTCCTGGCATATAAGTCCGTAGTAATAGACCTAACACTAGAGCCATTAACTCATAAGCTCATTAGCTCATAACTATAACTACATACATTGGGTCATTCGGTCACTTATATAAATAGAAATGCGGTAGAGATCTCTAACCTTATATAAGAAAAGAGGAGGTGAAAGGGATGGTAGCAGGTTGGGTCATAAGAAAGATAGAAATACTCAAATTCACCTAGCCTCAGTCTCATCTAAACCATTCTCCTCTGGAAGAAGGGCATTGGTCTACGATCTACCATGGGATCGGAATGCTCTATTTCTCAATGCTATCGTCTCAAGCTATACCTTCGCGAAGCAGAAACTGAAGCTGAAGCTAGCTCGAAGAAAGGTTGGAAGAGAATTGCCGTATACTAATGTCGAGTTGGAGTTCATCCTTTGAATGAGCGAGATGACTCCTCCGTTAAGGAGGGTATCTGCCCTGAGGTTCTTATTTACTCGAATCACAGGCATGTTATATGTACATAATAAGACGGATAAGATGAAATATGCTTATATAACATATAGAAGTAAACAACCTTATGTTGCTGAAAGAGAGCTAAGGTTATTAGAACTCACGAAAGCGGCGCCCTGTCTAAATAGTAGTCAGCCCTACTACCCTGTTGGTGTTAGTAAGAAGCTCCACTCAGTGTAGTGAGCGATTAAACACGTTTCAAAGAGAGACATCGCTTTACTAATATATCAAGTTGTTATCCACAGGCTCCCTGTCTATTAGTTCTTCTCTATGGTTTCCTTCAATACCTCTCCAGAGGAGAGACTATATAAGCCTCCCCTATGGTCAGGCTCTTCGCCGCTGTCTTCTCCTAAGGCCTAAACCACTTGCATTGGACTCGAACCTATATAGTTTTACCCCAGGTAAAGAGACTTTCCTTTTAGTAGAGCAAGAGGGACTCCAGCTTCTAGTTTGTAGTTTCTTTGTTTAGGCGCTCTTCGTTATCAAAGTCTTCAATCATCCTAACGAACGTACCCAACCCTAAATCCTGTTTTCATCGCCGCTTTACACCCTATTTTTGGGGGATATCCTGTCTGTATCAATGGCCGATAGTAGTTATCCCGGGTCTACCCCGTCCTCCCAGCGTTTCAGAAATTAGCCGATAAAAATACCCCATCCCTTAGAAAGAAAAAGGAACGCACAAGGAAGAGGGCAATTACTTAATCTTCCCAGGGGCGCCATTTAAGCACCTCTTTGTTGATTTTTTGCCATAACTAGCTGTGAAGATTGTCCAGATCACACATCCATTTTACTAATAAGCCAAGTTGTTGTCTTTCTGGCACATCCTCAACATCTTCCGCGAGGTATTTCGCGGCGTCCTCTATAGCTTCGCAGCGACCGCGATTAAGGCCTTTAGCCTGAGCTATTTCCTTCGCTCGTTGGCCTATCGCGTTCTTCCACTTTGAGAATGTGCCGTTTTTTTATAAAGTGGGTCTTCTTCTAGTGGTATTTCAGGCTGCTCCGGATTTGGTATGCTTGGCCCTACTATTCCACCTATGGATGCCCAACCGCAATTCAAGATCCGGCTCTTCATTAGAGCGGGATGATCCCGGTAGATATAACTCCGACCCCGAACATTCCGCGACGGTGAATACCGATACAGCCCAACTGTGAGGTACCCGCTAAGGTACCTTGCTTACTTCTACAATTGATGTCTTTGAAAAAGAGAGTACTATTTTGATCCCCTGCTTTCAGCTGTGGTCAGAAATGCCTAGGGTAAGAAAATTGGCAAAGGACTGCTTGAATGAAAGGTTCCACTTCTCATTGATGAGAACTCTATCTAGCTTTCTGGATATGGGGTCTGGTAGCAGAGAATAAAGATGCATGGTAACCCAGATTGTTCCATAATAACATCCTTTGAATCCTATCATTAGACCCATACACACAAGACACAAAGAACCTTTCATCATTCTCCAGAATTCTAGCACTACAGTGAACGTCTTTCAATGCTTTATTTCTTAGTTTTTTAGCGTATCAATTGCTTGCACGAGATTATCTATAAAGCACTTATTTCCATTCGTATAAGGTTATATATATGCTTGTTAAAGGTGCCGGCGAATCGCGTGTTGTTTCATTTTCAGCAAAAAGATTGTGTTGGTCTTCAGTCAGCTATACTAAATGCATTGGATGCCTGAGTAACAGCATCGATCCAATTCCCATCGTTCCATGCCTTGTAGTAGTAATCCCTCGTTCAAAGTAAGTTGAGATTCAAAGCTAACCCTTCCTTGTCTCCAGCTAGAGAGATTTCATTCTCAGTCCCAGGTAATTCATTGTTTTAAGCAAGGGGATAGCCTAATTCAGTTTCTTACTCTCTGGTGAAGAAAGTTAGAGAGTCAAACCCACAGGTGAGATTTTGCTAGAGGAAGGATTGTAAGGCTACTTTCAAAGGGTGCTGGTGATAGAAGAGAAGGAAAGGAGGAATTAGAGTCAGCGGGAAGGGGATCTTAAGTGAAACCCGCCAATCCCTTGTTACGGGCCTGCCTTGTATGAGGCAAAACAGCTATCCCGTAAGCTAGTAAGTCACAGTCACCAGGGGAGAGAAAGAATCAGGTACGAAAGAAGAAGAAGAATGATTCCCCAGGGATAGAATAAGGTGATAGAGCGTAAGGGAAGACTCAGAAGAAGGTGCCCGAGCAAGAGCTCTTTTTAGGAAGTAGGGGAAAGCAGGATCAGAATCAGCAGAATCTTTTAAGTCAGTTTCGGCTCGACCTTGAAGACAGTTTTGAGTAAGTAAGGTTCTTGTATCCAGCGCTGTGGGAGAACCCTATAATCCAGTATACCCTGTCTTGTATCCTGCCTACGCTATAAGGGATATTATAAGTTTCAGCAGAAGAAGAATAAGTAAGGGTCAGGGAAGAAGAAGAATTTCAGTCCCGCGCTCGTGACCTGTTAAGGTAGTGAGCAAGCATAGGAGCCAAGCAAAGCAATCTGGTCTTAGGTCGGGTTAGCAGACTCCAGATCGGAAAAACGAAGTGAACCTACCAAGGAGGCTAGAGGAAGGAAACTGCTCAAGTGAGCTTGAAGCAACAAGGGCAGTGGGTTCAGTTCCCACGCGGGGAAGAAAGTTCATAAGTAGAGCTGCTCCTGCAGTTCCAGGGAGAGAATGTGTTTTCTAATCTGTTCTCAAAAGCAAGATGATCTATGAGAAAGAGCAAGAACCCGGAGCGATTGGCTGAACTTACCCTAGCTCGAGCTACAGGGCGGTTGGTCAAGGGATACCGGAAAGAGGCAAACAACAGAACCTCTGGGTTTGAAGTTTTTCATGTCGGGGCGAGGTCAATCGAGGGTTTTGGGTCAGTGAAAGCTCGAGTGCCCCCTTAAAAAGTCAGGTGTCGGGAATTCAACCAGTGAGGTGACCCGTTAGGGCGGATGAAAGAAGTTCTCCTGAAGCAGCGTCAAAGGCCTCTGTAGGCCCTTCAACAGGATTTTTTTTCGTGTAGCTCAAGAAAGTTCAGTTCCTTTTTTATTTTAAGAGCTTTACTGCTATTTCTCTTTTGTAGCCCTTAGTCGTGACCCAGGAAACGAAGGGGCCAAGACAGTAGGACGCAAAGCGGGAAGGCTAGAAGCAAGGCATGATTCGGAAGTTCATAAGTCAGCATAAAGTACGGTTTAAATAGGGGATGTTCATGTCTTAAAGCTGAAAGTCGAACGGGCTCAATCGGAGCTACTGAGGAGAGCAGGCATGCTCAGTAAATAAGATGGCATCAGAATGCACTCTTGGAAGGGCTTTGCGCTTTAGACGTGAAATGCGCATTGCCAGTTGATGGGAATAGTGCCTCACTCCTCACTTTAGAGTAAGAGGTGCCTAGCGCTCTTTGCAATAACCGCTGTTCTCGTAACCGCAGTTGATGGGGAATAAGCCCTAAAGGCTATTGGATCAAACAAGGACAAATGCCCCGAATCGGTAGTATGCCTAGAGGGTCGAGAATAGGAAGAAGGAGCTCTTTGCGGGATAACGCTTCTTAAGTGAAGGAAAGCTCTTTTAGCCATAACTCTGCGTGTCGCTTCGCTCCCTTGTTTGATTAGCGAGAAACTAACCTTAGACAGCTGTAAGCAAGACAAGGTTGACGCTCGGGCTTCTTGCGAAGGAGTTGACTTGCTTGTTAAAGAAAAGACCCCCCCTAAAATCCAAGGACCAGTGAGGGAAGAAGAAATGTTAAGAAGATTGTCCCAGAGAGATCTTCTCTCTTGCTTTGTGCACCCAGAGGCATGGCAACTGAAATTCATGGACTGAAATTGAATTTCAACTGTGATAGCCTGATCACAAATATCAAAAGACTGCATCATGATATCCTTATTCCAAAGTAACCAGATGTGAGTATTTGTAGGGTTACCATGCATGAGACCATGTTGAGCCTTCTGGCTAGTTTAGGAAGCTTGTGCCCACTGAGCTTAGGCTCTTAAATAGCTATAAGAACTGGATTATGAGTTTTCTTCATTTAAGGTAAGTAATCTTCTCCGAGCTATCAATACCTCTTGAATTCCATACTAGGCAACTAATCATCATAAACTTGAGAAGAGAGGTTGGCTAACAGTCTAGATTTGGATCTAGTCATTCTCTGATTCCCCAAAGAAGCAGCTGGGGTACAGGGATCTTTATGAGCGTGCTTCCTTCCGGGATATTGATAGAGCCAGCATAATTTTTCAAGTCAGCAACAACTTGTTGATAGTCCTGCTGGGAAGACTTTTTTGGAGAGGTTGGGGCAGATGAAGGCCTAGGGGGCATAGAAGCAGTATGAGCTTGAAGAGGGGCATGGTACTCAGCACTGGCACCAAACTTCCTAGGATCCAGACTAGGAATGGACTCAGGGATAATGACAGCAGGAAAAGCCTTAGTAAAAGCCAATGATTTCAAGGGCAGATTCATCTGTATTGGAGATTTGGTGGTCTCACCAGCAGCATTGTGAGGAGACACATTGCAGTCAGGAGCATTATGAGGAGTACAATCCAAATCCTTCTGTTCAATAGTTGCAGTTGTAACAAGACCAGATTTAGATGTCACAGGTTCAGGCAATTGATTTGTGGGTTCTTCAAACTCCACTACCTCCTTATCTTTGTTACGAGAGCGCTGACGCCATGTAGTTTGAGGAGGTTTGTCTTGAGCCTTTGGAGGATTAAGAGAGGTGGAGGTGGCTTGTTTGAGGGGCAACTCAGCCTTAGCGAGCCTGAGTGGTAAACCCCGATTGAAGTAAGCCCGTGGAGCATGATTGGATTCTCGAGAAGCAAAGAATCCGGGTTCAACAGAGACCTTCCTATTCTCTATCTCTATAATAGGTTCTCCTAGGATAATATGCGCTATATCCTGTTTCTTTGGGGTATTTGTTGAAACCAGAGAAATGCATCTTTAGGTTAAAGAAATCGATCTGAAGGGAATTAAGCTTCGGCATCGGGGCGAGCTTGGAATGATCCCCATGAATAGATAGATAGTTGCGGTGGGCGGAAGAAGCACTAGCACCAGCGCCGGGTTGAGAAAGCACTCCTTTAGGTGGGAACAGGGAGTTGGGGTTTACCACTCCAGCACACCCTAATGATGACTCTAGCGCTAACGAGGAGAGAACTAGCTATTCTCTTCAGCTTTCGGGGAACGATTCATCCATTTCGCCTAACCAATAACTAGGGAGCACTCACACCTTTAAGCACCGGTTCAATCGGGGTTTACCGGAGAAGCAGCTATCCAACCTTCAGCAGTGGGAGCTTAATAGGGCTAACGTGGCTTTCTCCCCCCTCTTTTCAGTAAGGCAGCTTTCTTCTTGCCAACCTTTCTTTGAAGCGAGCTTCAGGTGGCTTCGGAAGGGGTTTGGAACAACCATTTATGCATCAGATAGAGCAGCAGAATAGCTATTTCGGGAAAGGTTTCAACCAGACAGAAATGCATCTTTAGGTTTCGATCTGTTTGGCCTCTCTCTCTCATAGTAGGGTTTCGGAAGGCTGCTCTCTGGCGAAGGAGAGAACTGCAGAGATGGATGGCGAGCTACTATTATGGTTTGGGTCGAGATCATTAGCCTTAGGGAGAATACTCGGGTCCACTATTAGGCATCAGGGTATGAGTACTTTTTATATTGATATTGGTGATAATTACCAGTTTGAAGAGTGGAAAGAGTAGCATCTAAGGAAAAGGAATTCACTGACCGAACATCTTGATAGCATACCTTTAATAGGTGCCTTTACGAACCGTAATAGATGTAGTCTATGATTGATGAGAATGATTTCTGTTAAGCCTCACCCGCAACTACTCCAATCCCATTCTTTCTGAAAAGAGCTAGACGAGAAGGGAGTTCAATCCGTCTTAGTTAGCCTCTCCTTTATGCCTGACCTTAGCACCTTACGCGAATTAAGTTAGGATGGCATTAGCTTCTTAGCGGGGAACGGATTCTTTATTAGAAGCTTGAATCGCATTCAATTCTTTGCTCACCTGCTGATGTCGATGATTTCATTGATGCTTAGAGAGGGAGTTCTCGAGGGTATGCTTTCTTTGGCTTTGAAGCAGCCAATGTATAAATGCTTGATCGATGGGATTAGACTGATTGCCATTCTTTTCCTAGGACCACTTCTTCCTTTCAACAAAGAGTATGAGTTTACTTAGCCTTGAGACCTCTTTCAACGTGAGGGACATTCTTTATCAAGGACTGATCTCTTTCTTTCACTTATTGATGGGATTTCTTGCTGTTTCATTCATTCTTTTTAGTTAGATAGGGAGAAGAAGGATTGATCGATGGTATGCAACGAAGGAAGGATGAGCTTCAAGCATTAGCTGGTCGGCTTTACTAGGAATTCTTTCATACTGTATGGGCTGGCCAATGCATTTGTCTTCCGATCCCAATATATGATATAAGAGGTCGAGTGAGTTTAAACTTCCTCTCTTTAATGGGCTAAGTCAGTCCCTCTCTAAGCAGGATTGGAATGAACAGTAGAAGGGAAAGCAACTGGTTAGGGTCTTATGAATGAATGGAAGGACAGAGTAGGAGAGATTGACAGAGGGAAGTCTTTCACTAAGACTGGGTGAACTCTTTGACTGCTTGATGGTATCTTAATGGTCTGATTCCCCTGTAAGGAAAGGTGGAACTTAGGAAGAGTATGAGGCTCACCCGAGGTATGGGAGGTAGCTCATGGAATGCTTGAACTCGATCTCATCTCCTAGGCTCATTCTTTCTCTTTCTATAGGCCCCTAACCACTAATCCTCTTTTAGCCTTGCTTGGCAGCTTTCCCGCTTGTGCTTACTAAATGCATACCAGTCTTCTGAGCCCTGAAAGCAGGAGTGAAATCCTTGCCATGCTTAGCGACTTACTCTTATTGCTAGTGCACTAGAATAAGACCTGGAAGCTAGTCCGGATGATCCATGTATTCCGGTTATTCCTCCGGTTAGGGGAGCGGCTACTCTCAAGTGTATGCCATCAAGTTAAAAGTACACTTATATTGATTATTAGTAGACTTTCAGTCATGTAATAATGAAATATAGGAAGTCTCAGTGCACCAGCTTAAGAGTGAGCAGCTAAAGGTTAAGGGCTAAAGGACTAGCTACCAGGATAGGGAGAGCAGCTACCAGGTAAAGCGGTCACACACCAGCAACCATCTCTTCATCCTCTTGATCCCCCTAAAAACCAGTCTTTAAATCATATCATGACTTCTCAGGGACGGAAAGCATAAAGATAAAGGTTAGATGTGATGCCGGCAAGCAAGAATAAGAAGAGTACGGAAGGCGAGCAAGAAGGGCTTAGCAAGGCAGATGCTCTCATACAATGACTGATAGACTGAAGAGGGAATAGCTATTCATGACTTCTCAGGGATGGTCTTTTCAAGAGCACAGCAACGTGGAAGAGAAGCTAAGACGGAAGGAATAAAGGGAGTAAAGAAAGAATTGAAGGACTAAGCCTAGATTCCCAGATTCCTCGGCTAACGGTACCTTTATATAAGAGAATCCCAGGAAGGTAAGATTGAACTAAGAAGTCGGGTAGAGAGATGAAAGAAGTAGCTACCTTAGCACCTTTAACAAGTAAGTAAGCTGCGTTCTCTTCTTAAGTAGGATTTGAACCTACGACCAGTCAGCCGACCGCTCTACCACTGAGCTACTGAGTGAGGCAAAGATCACCCTGGTGGCTCCAGAACTTGGGCTAGGTTAGATAGGGTCTTGATCAATAGGCATTTCCGTTGACCCGTAAACAGAGTGCAGAGTTGGTAGGAGGAGGCTCGAGAGACCATCATGACCATAGTCCCATTTTTTCGCTAAAGGTGGGCAGCAATCTGGATTCAAGTCGGAGGAACTACATCAAGAAAGTGGTATTTCGTCCTAGCCTAGATCTGTCTTATATTAAGAGATATTTATAGCTTAGATGAAGAGCTTCTTCTCACCCTTGGCTCACAGAACTACCTTTATTCACTGTGAAACCTGTTCTAGCAGTTGCCTCTTCTTAGACTATTATCCCTGCTCGGACAGTATAAAACAGATAGGAAGTTAAGCTCGGTAAGAGGAAGGTTCAAGCTCAAGCTAGTGAATCAGAAGAAGTCAACCGTCAAGGTTCCACTCGAGTAAAGGAATTAGAAGAAGGTTCCGATCGATGATTGGAAGGACGGACAGGCGTCGAAAAGCCTCTGCTAAAGATCGTCTTCCTAGAGTTAGGGTTTTGCAAGGCCGTCAGACGAGAACTAGCAATTCAGGATTGAAGGTTTTGACCTTTCCGAGAAAAATCCCTTGGATGGTACAGTCAGTAAGAATGACATGATACATGAGCAAGTGTTGATCTTTTTATCATCTTTCTTGCTGGCCCGTAGACTTGATTGCCAGTTTCATGCGGTGTCTAGTCGCATCGGTACGGGATTCCCTATGCCCCTCTTCTTTGGTGTAGTTTTAGTTAGTTTCTCACACAGGAAGTGCTACTCAAACTGAGCTAAAGGTAATGACCTGGGACACTGCCTGCCCTTTCCTTTCATATTCATAGTAGCAAATCGGAGCTCGCCAATCAATCTTTGAGCGAGAGGAGAGTCCAGCTTTTTTGGAGTGTTTACCATACTTTTATCTTCCTATCTCCTCTACAATTATTAGTAAAGAAGATCTCGTTATGCTTGATCCTTTTTCTGATTCTACTTCTTCTGAAGAACCTCTTTTGGTGCTTGGACTAGAGACTGCCTCTTACTAATCTTTATCTTTATTCTCTACAGGACATTGGTTGCAGCACATCCGTTTCTAGTATATCGCAGCCTGACCTCTTTTTTTTGTATGAATCAAAAGCGATTCTTAAATGCATTTCCAATCATTTATGTACTCTTTATTTACTATCTCAGCTCCTCAGATTGACGGATTTCTCTCTTCTCATAGCTGCAGAGCTGCACTTCGCTTCCGGTCCCTTCTTGTAAGAGAGCAGAGTCCCCTCCTAATAAGTAGGGCATTGAAAGGACCTTATGCTTCTTATTCAAAGAAGGTTGGTCTACGATCTACTGACCGAGAAAGAAGTCGTTTACGCTCCCTGCTTTGATTCCCGCTGGCTTAGAAAGAAAGGGAGAGTGCCATTGTAGGATTGAAGAAGGGCAAGGGAAAGCGAATCCAAACAGCAGCAATCTCAGACTCCGCCCTAGGGTTAAAAGAAGGACGGAACAAACGATAGAACGAGCTATCAATGAGATGGGACTCTCTAGTCCAGGCCTTAACAAAATCCTCTCGCGAGGCTAATCGGATCATAACATGCCTAGTATTCAACAATCTAACCACAGCATGTTGTTCTAAACCCCACGTATTCTTTATATGTTCCCGGATGGTATGAGTGGGGGGACGTCAGGCTGAAGGTAAAGAGGATTGGTTAGACCTATTGGACAGATAAGGATGCGATAATGCGCACCTGAAATGACAGAAAGGTACAGAAGGTAGGGAAGAAAAAATCAAAGGATAATGAAAGCGCCGAGACATCTATATGACCAAGGTCTTGTCACGAGTTGGACTCGAACCAACACCTCTGGGAAAGGTATTCGAATACAATCCCAGCGAACTGCCATTTTTTATTCTCATCGTGACTTTGCTTACCCGGTTCGACACGGTGGTGCCTACGTCCGGGGGGGCTTGGCTTCTCTTATACTCCCTCCTTACACTTCTACTTCTCTCTTTTCCCTTCCAAATTCTCTTTCTATTTAATGTTGGGTGAGAATGAGAATAAGAAGGATGGACGCAACAAAAGCGAAGGTCACCAATCCATCCGAAGGAGGTGCTTCTATAGAGGGTACTTCTACGGGTACGGGAGGTTCTTCCCCCTTCCATAGGATATAAAGAGACTTAATGAGCATTTTTAAGAAGGGCATTAATTCTTGAAAGATCAAACAAATGATTATTATGAATGGGATTTCGCCGGGAAAGCTTTTCTTTCAGAACCCGGTTCATTTAATCAGGATTGGTATCCCTGCCTTGGCATTTCTATATGCATTTTTCCCTATATCAGCGTCTGTGCTTTTATTCCCAGCCGCCCTGTCTAGAGCCAATGAGTAGGAACTACCCATCTATCTCCCTTACCGGATAGGAAGTTTGATAAGCAGAGACTGGCAGGCAACTCAGGGGGTACCTTCCGCAGTCTGCTCGTTCGCTTGAAAGAACGACCAAAAGCACTAGGTGTGATCTAGTCTTTGTTCGTATAGTCTCAAAGTAAGTCTGCCTATAGAATAAAACACTAAAACCCTTTACGTATGAGCCATCCTCTTTGAGTTCATTGCTAAATTTCGGAACCGGAATCGGCTTCGGAAAGAGCTGTTTCCCTCATATAAAAGGAAGAAGGCTAACTCAAAGCCTTGTTCCTTTAGCTGCTTTATTCCCGGAATGCCTTCTTTTTCAAAGTTCTGTTAGGTTCTTAGTAGCAGTCGGCGACCTTTTCTTCTTTTACTTCACATAGCTTTTCGTCTCCTTGATAGCTGGAAGTTCTCCAAAAGTATGAAAAGCTGGAGGACTTTGTACCATCCATTCCGGTGTGGTTGGATTCTGTTCAACAGCCCAAGGACTCGGAGCACATCTTTTGTTATTTCCACTGCTTGAAGTGATTGTTACGACCACGAAGAAACGACGAATCCCAACTACGGATATATAAGAGCCAGAACTGCTAAGGGCATTCCATCCTGCGTAAGCATCTGGATAATCTGGAATGCGCCGTGGCATACCCGAAAGCCCTAAGAAATGCATGGGAAAGAGGGTCGGATTAACCCCGAAAAAGGTGATCCAAAAATGGATTTGACCTAAAGTTTCAGGGTATGTCCGACCAAAGATTTTACCCACCCAATAGTGAAATCCTGCAAATAAAGCAAAAACGGCTCCCATAGAAAGTACATAATGGAAATGTGCAACCGCATAATAAGTATCATGTAGAGCAATGTCTAGCCCAGAATTTGCCGGGACTATTCCAGTGAGTCCTCCTATGGTGAACAAAAAGATGAACCCTACAGCAAATAACATGGGTGTTTTGTATTGTATCGAACCCCCCCACATGGTAGCGATCCAACTAAAGATTTTGATCCCAGTGGGGACAGCTATGATCATGGTAGCTGCGTTGAAGTAGGCACGGGTATCAACGTCTAAGCCCACAGTAAACATATGATGAGCCCGAACAAGAGATCCAAGAACACCTGTACTGATCATGGCATAAACCATGCCTAGATACCCGAAGACCGGTTTTCCCGAAAAGGTCGAAACGATATGACTTATGATACCGGATCCAGGCAGAATGGGAATATACACCTCTGGATGACCGAAGAACCGAAAGAGATGCTGGTATAATATGGGGTCTCCCCCTCCAGCAGGATCAGAAAAGGTTGTATTAAAGTTTCGATCGGTTAATAACATGGTAATTGCCCCTGCCAGTACCGGAAGTGATAATAAAAGTGGGAATGCTGTCACTGGAACGGACCACACAAATAGGGGTGATCTATGCATAGTCATTCCAGGTCCACGCATGTTGGAGATAGTTGTTATAAAATTTATAGAACCTAAAATGGATGAAACACCAGATAGATGAAGACTAGAAATTGCTGAATCAACTGCTCCTCCAGAATGGCTGGTAATACCACTTAAGGGCGGATAGACCGTCCACCCAGTGCCGCTACCCACTTCTACTAAGGCTGGGCTTAATAGGAGCAAGAGACTTGGTGGCAACAACCAGAATGAAATATTATTTAATCGTGGAAATGCCATGTCAGGTGCACCTATCAGAATTGGAACAGACCAATTACCAGATCCACCTATCATCGCCGGCATAACCATAAAAAAGATCATTAAAAAAGCGTGAGCCGTTATTAAAACATTATAAAGTTGATGATTCCCACCAAGAATTTGATCGCCGGGTCGTGCTAATTCCATACGAATCAGTACTGAGAAGCATGTGCCCATCACTCCAGCAATGGCACCGAAGATGAAATATAGAGTCCCTATATCCTTGTGGTTAGTGGAGAACAGCCATCGGACCGGATTTGTCGTAAAATTGAGATTCTTTCGTTTCCTTCCTTATCAGAGAGGGGCCCCTTAGGTTAGGGAGCGGGGCTTATTTATTGAAAAAGGGGGAAGGAAGCTTACGACTCACTTTATTGATGGGACATTTTGATCTCCTTTTCCTCTCACCCCCCCCCGGGTTCTGGTTCAGGAAAGGGTCAAGGCAAGGATCTTACTTCGAAGCAATCTCTGGAGTTTTCCCTTATCCGAACGGGTCTTGCAAGAAAATAGGATTTCATATTGAGCTCCAAATATACGTTATTGGGATGGGATGGCTCCTACTAGCTCTCCCCCCCTAAGAACCGCACGTGCGAGTTCCCCCGCATACGGCTCAAGTGGCGAAGGCCCTTTCCTTCGCGCTTGGTAAGCGCTTCGCTGTAGCCAAGCTTACTGCTAGCCTATCGGCTAAAGCCAAGCTTCGACCGCGACTGCTCGTCGCTTCTGGCCGCCTTATTCCGTCACCCGAGATCCAAGTCAGCACCGGCAAAGATCTCTTGATTCCTCGCGGCCGGGCCGGCTTGGAAGCAAGCTACCTGTCGCCTATCTCACCCCCTTATTATTATTAGTAAGATAGGTTGCCCCTTTCTTTTAATAATAATAAGGTAAGCTTCCCAGTCTAGCGACTTCCTTCAGCTGGGCGAGCCCTCGCTTTTTGGATCGTCTTCTGCCCAATGCGGCACCCTCCCGTTTTTTGGTTTCCATTGGGTTTACCTTGTTCACAGGTCGACCCCATGGCAGCAAGAAAAGGCGATCTTGTGCTATACTCCGGTGATCTCTTTCCTACCGAGGCACGCAAACTCCCATCGTGTCCCAGATCACATTCCGTGAATCGAAAGGGGAAGCCTACTCATCCATCAACTCCTCTCGTAGATCGGTGCGGTTTTACGAAGCGTCTAAGCACAGTTCACTCGCGTTGATCAATCAAGAGTTTTGCCGCCACTCCTTAAGGTTACCTGTTGTATCATATCTTGCATTGTTTCCCACGCTTCATACCCCCCTCTTTCTTCTTAAGGTAAGGTAAAGGGCCAGGCATGGTGGGGTAGGAGCATCCAGTCGGCATTTTGGCTTGACCAAGAAGTCTTATGTCCTCCGAGTCGCACGGCGTTTTAACCAAAAGAACTTCTTGCGCAATTCATGCCTTTCTGTTTTTATGACCAGAAATTCTTTCTTGATTTCCATTTCAAATTGTTCTCTGGACTTTTTATCAATATGAGGCGATCGTAACACAGTATATAAGACTCGTGATTCAGGCAATCCAATCTTCCGTGTGTAAGGCGGAAGCCCCCAAAAATGGTTTTCCAAAAATGGGTGATCAAAAGATCGAATCACTATGCATATCTTGGTGATCATTACTTTTGGTGTCTTTCTTTTTGGTCCTCTTCCTGTTCTATTGATCAGAAGCATCCAGCAGCGCCACGCCGGTTTAGAATTCGATTCTAAGGACTAAGGCTCCCCCCTCCCCTTTCCTTTGACCAACGGGTCCTCGAACCAACCATTCACATATCATAACAACAAATAGAAATGAAACGGCTATAACTTGTATATTCATCTAAATGTTTTTATTACCACTGGCTAACTATTTGAATAGCCATTTGGATCCACTCGCCCCCGAGTCCGTTTTGCGTAATGTCCGCCATGATAGTCAAGAGAAAGAAGCAGTCCTGTGAGTTTCCGTGGAGTTGCACCTCATGCCAAGTATGGCCATGAGGCAGGTTTATCCCCACATTTGTGAGATACAATTCCACCATTCCCTCTATATCGTTCCACAGGTCACGGGGGTCCATTAAATTCACCGCCTCTTGCGCCTGTTCATAGGTCATATGATTGATCCATTTAGAAATGAGTATGTATATAACTAAAAAGAATGTGAGAAGGTTGGTAAAGTGAAAAGATTGCCCACAGGTGTGGAAAAGCATTCGAATAGGTATTCGTGGAGTCGTCAGAAATGAATTCAATTTATTACTAAAAAAAAGAAAGACCACTTCTGTTTAGGAAATAGGCCAAACAAAGATAAAAGAAATAGAACCTTAGACCAGACCTAGCTACCCTAGACCTATACCACTGAAAGATTACAAATGGTGAGATCGGACCTCGAACCTTGGCATAAGCTAAACAGCATATTCATCTGCACCTGAAAGGGATTCGTGAGCTAGAGCTTATTTTATTTAAGCTTCTTCAACAAAAGCAATTCTCTCTCCTGTTCCTCCAACAGAATCAATGGCATCGGATCTAACTCAACTCTCTCCCTTTCCGGCTTAGCCTACCTTATCTTCTATCCCCCTGGTCGTATTCAAAGGATCTCTCAAGAGTGAAAATCTCTCTCCCCTTCTTCTGGCATCACAGCCTATTCTATTCTCTACCAGCTTCTGAAACAAGATCGGATTGGTGAACAGGATGCTTCCTCTCCTCGGCTCACTTCACTACCTTTAGAGAAAACAGTTCCAGCAGAAGACTCTCGGATGGCACTTGCTTTCCTAACTGTAACGGGATCTGATTCTTTATAATAAAGAGTTACCACCTCTTCTTCACATAAAACCATTCGTTCAGAGTCGACAACTGCAGATAGGCCCCTCCCCAATGCTCTTATTCCTACTTGTCTCTCCATCTAGGAAAGAAAGCCTTAATTAAGGCCCATCGCCGAGAAGGTCACTGTATGGTGGCGTTCGGCACGGGACAACCACTTGGACGGTTCCTGGACATTATTCACTCTAGCACATCACAACACCGTGTGGTTGAGTGCCGAGTTAGTGGATCCGGGATCCCGGTTTACTGCCTATGCTATCTTGGGTTACGATATTGTCATCGGAGATGCAGAGGTGGCAGCTATGTACCAGAAGGTGGTGGCCATTTCCGACGGTCTCATTAGAAGCGGTTAGTCCTCCGAAAATCAAGCACGTTGTGGAGCAATTCGGGGCTTTCCACTATCTTCACTTTCCTAATTCATGTCAGATAGGTTTTCTGCTGCTGACTCAACATGGGAGGGCTTTCTTTCTCTGTACCTTCATTTAGAGGTGCGTGCAGTAGCTACCACTTGGTACGAAATGCCCCTTCTATTCTAGTAGGCCTTGCCTTCCTTAACGACAGAAGTGGAAAGACACGGGGGCGGGCGCTTGGTGAGACGGCTAGTATCCAAGAGTATTCACCACAAATATCTCAGGCACGGTTGTGCGAGATGGGTGAATCGCAATGCTAGTCGTAAGAGATCATTTCTAGTTAGCAAGGAGAAGGATTCAATCGGAGAAGCTTCGGGACTGGGGGAGAACCAGTCGAGCGGGAAGGATCGAGCGTAGAAATCTAGTAAGTGAAAGAATATAATGAACATAATAGAAGAAGATAACAGAGACTGAAAGCAAGCAGGGATTCCATGATTTTTTACAAGCCTATATACCATCTAAATTGACATTGACCTTGCTTGTAGTTTAGAATATCGATATTTTACCAAAACCCCGTATTTTTGTAACGAGACAACAAAACCAGAGGATTACGCGGCGTGGCCCGAGGTAAGCAACAAAGATCGACAACGACACACCGCTCTCGGTCCGCTAACGTAAAGCGAGGAGCAGGGCCCCGGGACAGCAACTAGAGGCAGAGGAGAGTGAGAACCTGAGATCCGAGGAGCCTCGGTGTCCAGACAGACAGATAGACAGATAGGGAGTCAAGGCCAAGGTAACGAGGGCGCCCGAGGCATATCGGCAACGGGATCCAGGGATGCGCCCATAGGTGAACAGAGTGAATCGTAGGAAGAGTCTTAAGCCGGAGCAAACAAGCGAGCCATCAAATCAATAAGCGGGGACGGAGGTCCTACGCGAAAGAAAGCTAAAAAGCGCTGAAAAGAATAAGGGGGCGGATGAGGGAAGAGATGGATATCGAGAAGGGCAAAAACGGAAGCAGGCAAGAGAAGGCCGAGGAGCCGAGGGCAAATAAAGGTAGGGAGATTAGGAAACAAAGTGATCAGAGAAGAAGCGCACTATTCCGAGGGAGAAAGAAAGGAGGTGACAAAGGAGAAGGGCCGGCTCAGAAGGAACTTTAGCTGTGAATAGAGGAGCAAGAGGAAACTTACTCCTCAGTAGCCCATATGCCC